TGGCATAGGCGTTATATCGCGTAAGAAACTTAATAGTATACCACTTCGACGAATAGCTCGTAATGCTGCATCTCGCCCGGGACCAGGACCTTTTATCATGACTTCTGCGCGTTGCATACCTTGATTGAATACCGTATGAATAGCATTTGTTGCGGCGGCTTGAGCAGCAAAAGGTGTTCCTCTTTTTGCACCTTTGAATCCAGAAGTACCCGCGGAGGACCAAGAAACCACTCGCCCTCTTACATCTGTAACAGTTACAATAGTATTGTTGAAACTCGCTTGAACATGAATAATTCCTTTTGGTATTCTACGTCCATTCTTACGCGAACCAATACGTCCATTTCTACGTGAACTAATTCTTGGTATAGGTTTTGTCATATTTTATCATCTCATAAATATGAGTCAGAAATATACGGAGATATCCATTTCATGTTCATGTTAAAACAGATTATTTCTTTTTATATTGATCCTTCCTTTAGAAAGCTCGAAGATTATCCTTGTCTCTGTTTATGTCTTGGATTAGAACAAATCACTATAATCCGTCCGCGCCTACGGATCAGTCGACATTTTTCACAAATTTTACGAACAGAAGCCCTTATTTTCATATTTACGATTCCTTACCTTAATTCTGAATCTATTCTTTGAAATCAAAAAGTTTCCCTTAATTTTTGAACTTCGAATTGTATCCCTACGAATGAAATTAAAAAAATCCCCTAATCGTTCAAATCTTCGCTGTGAAATCTCTAAATTAGACGTCCCCCGCTGGTTGAATCATAACTACTTACTTCAATTTTGACTCTATCTTCTGGTAGTGTTCGGATAAAATCGCGTCGAATCCTCCCAAACATGAGATTTTCATTGTCTAAAGGAAAGGGGCCTGTAACATACCATTGAGAAGTGATTCGGTAATTAAACCCTCCAAGCAACCCTTCCTTGAAGTATCAATTCACAACTGGGACAAATTAAGATACCGTAGGAAAAGGATCACCATATATAACACAACATTTCTCCCCCAACTCCTTCGAGGCGGGCTTCTCGATCTGTCATTATACCTCGAGAAGTAGAAAGAATAGCAATCCCCATTCCGCCTAAAATCCTAGGAATTCTTTGGCAGTTGGAATAGATTCGTAGACCAGGTCGGCTGATACACTTTAAGGTAGTTTTATATATTTTTTCCCTAGTTCTTTTATGTCGTAGGGTTGAAACCAAGAAATTTTTCTTACTTTCTCGATGTTTTCTAACGTTTTCAATAAAACCTTCTCGCAAAAGTATTTTAACAACGTTTTCGGTGATATTAGTAGATGCTATTCGAACCCTTCCTTTTTTTTTCATGTCAGCATTTCTTATAGAAGTTATTATTTCAGCAATAGTGTCCCTACCCATGATAAACTATAATTAGAGTTGCCTCCTCATTTTGATATAATCAGCGTGTTTATTTTCTTTTTCTTTTTTATAAATTCATAAAAAAATATATGCTTGAGACACAATCTACTAATTTATTTATTTTAGATATTCTACTATATCATAATATCATCGACTCATATTTATAATACTTCAGGAGCTAATGAGACGATTTTTGTGAAATTGAATTCTCTCAGTTCCCTGGCAATTGCACCAAAAACTCGAGTTCCTTTTGGATTTCCTTCTTGATCAATAACAACTGCTGCATTGTCATCATATCGTATTCTCATACCGTTTTCACGCTTGAGTTCTTTACACGTACGTACAATTACAGCTCTAATTACTTCTGATCTTTCGAGCGGCATATTTGGCACTGCTTCTTTGATTACAGCAACAATGACATCCCCAATATGAGCATATCGGCGATTACTAGTTCCTAAAATTCGAATACACATCAATTCCCGAGCCCCGCTATTATCTGCTACATTCAAAAGGGTCTGAGGTTGAATCATATCATTTTTTATCTGCTCTTTCAATGCAAAGGATGAAGAAAGAAAAGAAATATTATCCGTCCATCCAGAAAAAGTAAACCTGCAATTGTATTTTTTTATTACTAATACTCTCGTCTTTTGGTCTACATCTCTATCCCGCAATAATAAATTGAGTTCGTATAGGCATTTTGTACGCAGCTATTGAAATGGCTGCTCTGGCCACAGTTTCAGATACTCCGCCCATTTCATAAAGTATTCGACCCGGTTTAACAACAGATACCCAAAATTCGGGAGACCCTTTCCCAGAACCCATACGTGTTTCTGTAGGTCTTACTGTAATAGGTTTGTCAGGAAATATACGTACCCATATTTTTCCACCACGACGTGCATATCGGGTCATTGCTCTTCGCCCCGCTTCTATTTGTCTAGCTGTGATCCAAGCGGGTTCAAGTGCCTGAAGAGCATATCTTCCGAAACAAATATGATTGCCTCTATAAGATATTCCTTTCATTCTTCCTCTATGTTGTTTACGGAATCTGGTTCTTTTGGGGTTATAGTTGATGGTTGTTTCCCTTTTCCATCTCTACTGCAGAACTGGACATGAGAGTTTCCTCTCATCCGGCTCCTCGCGAAAGAAAAGAAGAAACAATTCAATATAAAAGATTCAATAATATTATATTACAGATATATATGTAATAATACACTAAATAATAGGATTTATTGATATTACATGGAAAATAAAGTTGCATGCGAGATTTATTTACCTACATTACAATAAGATATACAATAAGATATATTAAGATATATATATATATATATATTATTTATATTATATATTATATTATTATTAATTATTATTTATATTTTTATTATATATTTATTATTTATTATATAATTATATATTTATTATATTATATATTATTATTTATATTTTTATTATATTTATATTTTATAATTTATTATATTATAAAATATATATTTATTATATATTATTTATATTTTATATATAATATATAAAATATAATATATAAATATTCTTTATTTAAATTGAATTTTAAATTCAATTAATTTTTTTTTTATTTATTTTATATTTTACAATTATCTTTATTTTATATTTATAATTATCTTATCTTTATAAATTATATTATATAATATAATAATATAATATATTTGTAGAATTTATATAAAATATAAAATAATTTTTAAAATTTATATTTATATAATATATAATAAGTAAAAATAATAAGTTAATTTAGTTTAGTTAATTTAATGTAATTAGTTTAGTTAATTTAATGTAATGTAGTTAATTTAATGTAATGTTTTTTAAATTAAAATTTTAAATCTAACACATTATAACATAACGAATTTTAACTTAAAAAAAAAAAAAAAAGTTATTAATCTAAAAAATTAATGTTTCGCGGGCGAATATTGACTCTTTTCTGCTTCATTTGTAGGGTCAACCTATCATTGTTTCAGAAAAATTGAATTAATCGGTTCCTGGTTCATTCCGCCATCCCACCCGATGAATCATTAGGATTTATCTTCAATGGAATCCTATGCAGTCACGGGTTCCGTCGTTCCCATAGCTTCTCCATTAATGATTAGGTCTGAACTCGACAATGGAGCTTCCGACAAAATGTGTTTCCGAGTCAATCTCCTCAGTTTCTATTAACTCGGGGCTCTTTACTTTTTCAGTATTGATGCTTTATCACACTGCCTTTTATAAAAAAATGATTCATAAACCATACATATTGGAATCATATATTGTGTGTGATATTTATTTTTCTTTCTATCTATCGTTCTTCCATTTATTTTTTCTACATCCCCTTCTTTTTTTATTTACAAGACGGAATCTATTGATTTTTTTTGGAAAAATTTGCAGTTGCTACAACTATATGATCGATACCTCATATAGTGACTGTTTTGGGGTATCTTGACAATACGAAGCCATAAGTTGATTATTAGTTTCTATAGTTACTAGTTCATAATAGGAGTCAGTCTATTTTTTTTTTTTTTATCCTGACTCTAAAAAAAACCAAGACAACGAGTCACACACTAAGCATAGCAATTCTACCAAAAAGGGTAAATCCAATTTTTATGCATCCCTATAGAATTAAAAGAATTAAGCTCATATTTGATTCAACAAGCAGGAGGGAGGAAAAAAAAGTTTTTCATTTTTTGTTCTATCACTGGATAGAATGGTAAGACAAATAAGGATCTATTATTTCCCGTCTACAAATATCCAAATTTTGATGCCTAATACTCCGTAGATAGTTCGAACTGTATAGGAACAATGATCAATTTTAGCGCGAATGGTTTGTAGGGGAACCCTACCTTCTCTGATCCATTCGACACGTGCAATTTCTTTTCCGTCGATACGCCCTGCAATTTGTATTTGAATTCCTTTTGTATCTGTTTGTTCAGTTAATTCAATAGCTTTTTTCATTGCCTTTCGAAATGAAACTCTATTTTTTAACTGTAAAGCTATGTATTCTGCCAGAATATTAGGTTGTCCATAAGGTTTTTCAACTCTTGCGATAGCAATGTTGAGTCTCCGGGTTATGGCATTCAATTCTTTTTGTATATTCGTTTGTAATTCTTCAATCCCTCGGTTTCGACCCTCTATTAATAAATTTGGGAATCCAATATAGATTATGACCTGAATAAGATCGATTCTTTTTTGAATTTGTATACGTGCAATTCCTTCGAAACCTGAGGATATTCTCATATTTTTTTGTACATAATTCTTGATACAATCTCGTATTTTCTCATCTTCCTGGAGACTGACGGAAAAACTTTTTGGTTGTGCGAACCAAAAGGAATGATGATTTTGAGTTGTACCAAGTCTGAAACCAAGTGGATTTATTTTTTGTCCCATATTATTCTATTCTCTTTCCATCCATATTTTTTTTTTTTCTAAATATGAATCTAAATCTTAGATTCATATTTAGATTTTTTAGATTTATCCTTCAATACAATTGTTATACGACAGGTAGGTCGTTTTATTAGATAACTGCGTCCTCTAGCTCTAGGTCTTAACCTTTTTACAAGGGTACCCCCATTAACTTCGGCTTTACTAATGAATGAATCCGCTTCGTTCAAACCTAG